CGGACTTGATTAATCGTTCTTTCTTGTTCAAAAAGAATGGTTTCGTTTTTGTAATTTTCTAATTGTTCCAAAATTTTATAAGTTGAATTAATCAAATTCAATTTTTCTCGTTCTATCTCAGAGTATCCATTTACCCGAAACTGATCTGCCTCCATTTCCACTTTCCGTAAGCGGGCCTGGGCTTTTTCCAGCTGTTCAACAGCTCCCCTTAGTAATTCTTCTGAATTTCGAATAGTATTCAAGATCTTCTGTTTTCGATTATCTAATAAATCACTTAATGAAAGTAGATTATCTTTCCATTCATTTTCATTTCGAAAATTCCATGATCCCTTCCCGAACCAAACATGAATCTTTCGATTCATTTGGCTCTCACGCTCAATTACTTATCAATAACTTAATTGATAGAGAATTCATTCCCATACATATAGATACACATATACTATATATATTTTTATATTCGCGTAATGAGCCTATCCTCTCCCTCTTTTATCTATTCCTATTTTAATTAAAAGATTGATCTCTACTCATATTTCACAATATTGAAACTGATCAATAATTATAATCCAAGACTAAAATGTTCGGAGGATTCTTCTGACAAAAATATATCAAATATAGAAATATATCAAATCAAATATATTTGTTTGTATAATATAGAATTTAGAATTAATAGAAAATTTCTAATGTTTAATTTTGTAATTGTCAGCAAAGTTGTTTCTTTTTTTTCTTTCAAATCCAAAGAATTTTTCTAACTTTATACATAGGTCATCAATTCAGCATTGTAAAAAAGGCTCAAATCATTTTATCGATATGAGTGTTTTATATCGAAAAAGATTCGAACCATTCGTTTTGATTTCTGTATTGTCTAAAAAAAAATTCTTTATTTTATAAACTATGTATTTCTAAACTAAACATAACATAGTAGTAGAAAGAGTACCAGGCTGCATCTGAACTTCAAACAGTTTGGCTTTAACCATATTAATGGTCCCAGATTATTGGTTAATAGAGAATCAGAGTCGATATACCAATGAATGAATCACGAAATGCTACGGTTCTAAAATATGATTTTTGAATTGATTCAGAAGTAATTCGTGGGATGATGCACTCTTTTCCTTCCTAGCTCGAACAAAAAAAGTGCAGCTGGGTGGATCCAGCCTATTCTTGAAATAAACAACTCGCACACACTCCCTTTCCAAAAAAGATCAATACACCAAGCACTACGCTTAGATTTATTGGATTTGTTGCAAAAATATCGGTATTAAACCCGAAACTCCCGGCAGATGGCCAGTGACCCAAGGAAACGAAAGAATCGGTTACATTTTTCATATGATCTCCTATTTTGTTTTATGTGGACTAAAAAAAAAGAACTCTGTCTCTTTTTGTATTATATCACTTTCAATTATTTTTCTATTTTTCCTTTATATTTCTATATTGATTTTATTTATTTTAATTTACCTATGAAAGAATAAAAAATGGATTCTATTTCTATAGAATTCTATAGAAATTTATTTTTTTTTTTCAATTACAAAAAAATACCAAAAAGAATTCTCATTATTAGAAGTTAGGGACCAAGTCTCATGTCAATAGCGAAAAACCTCATTTGTTGAAATACTCCTTAAATAAATAAAAGGCTTTACTTTGAACTAAGAAAAGGGGGAAGGAAGGAGGCGAGTCGGTGCGGTAATTCCTCATCCTCAAATAAATCCTTCCCATAGATTATTGTCCAACGAAAAAGGAATTGTAGGAGTGAAATCTTGATATACTTTGAAAAAGCAAGGGGTAAGTCTTAATCCATAAAAAAAAAAAATACAGAATTCTCGTATTTCGTATTTATAGGACTAAACAAAGGGATTGGCAAATAAAAGGGCCAATGCTACAACCAGACCATAAATAGTTAAGGCTTCCATAAAAGCCAAACTAAGCAATAAAGTACCTCGTATTTTTCCTTCCGCCTCGGGCTGTCTTGCAATACCTTCTACAGCTTGTCCCGCAGCAGTGCCTTGACCAACCCCAGGCCCAATAGAAGCAAGTCCTACAGCTAACCCAGCAGCAATAACGGAAGCGGCAGAAATTAATGGATTCATGAGAAATTCCTCGCACGAAAATAAAGAAAAAGAAAGAGTTAATGATACAATCATTCAATGAGTTTTGGCTTAATTATTCCGTCGCTAAGATTCAACCAGCTGAAGTAACTAAAAACTTCGAATTGAGAATTGAAGTAATAATATTCATTATTGAACTTTCAGAAAGAACTATTTCCATATCTCTTTTTTAGTTCCTATCCAAAGGATTTTTGTGAATGCATACATACACCCTTTACCCGTCCACTTCTGTTTTCCAAACCATTATTTGAATTTTCCATTATTTGTCTTTATTTTATTTCATATATTTATTGATTCAATTTCGAATCAAAGACGAAACAGAAGAACTCCTATTGGAATCCCTATCTAAATATACAACAGTCCAATGCGAAAGATTAGATCTATCTTGAGTTCATATATAA